CAATTGGGTTCAAAAAAGCATAGGCCTCGGGCAATTTTCCGAAGAAAAAACTACTTGAATAAAAGGCAGAATTAAGACAGATACAGATCAAACTAAAGATATTAAGCATAACAGACATTTTGTTCTTGGAGATAATTGCATTTTGATTGAGTTATTGATATAAGGAAAAAAGGGAAAAATTAAAAATTAAGGTAGACAAAAAATCCTTCTTTTCTTTTGAACCCACCCAATCAAAAATCCCCCAATTCTCAAAAGAGAATAGAAGAAATCATACTTTCATACAATATCTTAATTGAATTATATCTAATGATCAATAAATTTAGTTTAATTCTATATCGGCACGTATTCAAATTCTAGTAACAATCTAAATATATATAGAATATATTAGATTGGAGTTGACAAACAATGAATACCAATATTATTCTTTAGTAGTGTCGAATAGAAATCTAAATGGGGCGTGGCCAAGTGGTAAGGCAACGGGTTTTGGTCCCGCCATTCGGAGGTTCGAATCCTTCCGTCCCAGAGCATATTCATTATGTTAGAATAGAATAAATATTTTGTTGAACGGGGTTCTGTTTAAAGTCTAATGTTAGATGGAATATGTTTCTTGCTTCTGATTTTTATCTTTTATGTATGAATCATAGCTTTTTTACACAAACTTAATTGAATCGAGTTCAAATGACACGCAGATGGAATTGACTCTATTTCTGATCCAGGTAAAATAGGAATATGGATTCCAAGAGTTTGAATTCAAAAAAATGCTTTCATCATATGCCCAACCCCGTCTTGTTTCGGGAAGTTAGTTATTTCGAAAAACATTCCGTTCCATATTGATTTTCAATTTTATCAATATTTGCATTTTCAAGGATCCTACTTATTATTCCCTATCTCGTAAACTAATTATTTATGAATTTTTCTATAGATTTTTGAATTCTAACTATTTTGGTACTAATGAAATTCATTCAAACTCAATAGGATTAATTCTCTTAAGGGGTTAGACTAAAATCAAAAATAAGAGCAACTTAATCTGGACTTGTTTGGATTTGTACCTAGCCAATCCGCATCCCAGATCATAATTCCCATTTAGATTCCCCATTATTCTCGGGGGGCGAATACATTAACCGAAGGTATTAAAATTTCCGGGTCTGCCTGAATTGCATTAACAAAAATCAAGTTATATTATATGTATATGGAATTAGATATCTACTTCGCGGTTTGGCCCTATTGTAAATTTATGTAACACTTGAGAAGGGGGTGTTTTATATCTTTTATTCTCTTTTATTCACTTTCTACTTTTATGGCAAAATTAGATTAACGAAATCTTGCTGAACCCCACAGCTTAAACAAAATCCATATAAAATGAGGAAATAAATACATAGAACATATAAAGTGAGGAAATGTTTAGCGTATATGTATGTATGTATCCTTCTATTCGATTTTTGTGAAAAAGGTTTTTGATCCGAAAATTGCAAATTGTTAACCTATTTAATTGTTAACCTATTTAATTGTTAACCTATTTAATTGAATCTATTATTCTATTATTAATATTAAATTAATTATTAATTAATGAGGACTTGCTAAAACTTCTTCAGAAAATTCTTTATCGATTTATAGCTGCTATATATAGAATTTCTATTCTATATTATAGAAGTTATAGAAGAAGTTATAGAAGAAAGGGGTATAGATTACGATGTCTATGAACCAATGACTATTCATGATTCCAGAATTGAATCAATTCCATACTGGTTCCAAATTAGAGGAATGTTATGGTAAAACTTCGTTTGAAACGATGTGGTAGAAAGCAACGTGCGACTTGAAGGACATGATCCATTGTGGATTCTTTCTTATATCCACCATTTTCGATTTCTATAGGAATGAGGGTGCTCCTGGCTCGACATCAGTTGGTAATCTAAATAGTCCACGATGGAGCTCGAGTAGAAAGTCTTAATTCATTTCTCAGGACAAGAATCTAGGGTTAATGCAAATCAATAAATTGGAACAACTTCGTGAATATATCTTCGATATAGAAATCGAAGGGATCCCATTCGAGCAAGTTTCCAATTCAAAAGGCAAATTTGTTGGAATTAATCAAACCCTTTCGATCCAAAGTGTATCACGCGGGAATCAATCGTCCGTAGGATTCTTTGATAGAAGGAAATCACAAAAAGGGGTATGTTGCTGCCATTTTGAAAGGATTAAGAAGCACCGAAGTAATGCCTAAACCCAATGATTTAAAACAAAGATAAAGGATCCCAGAACAAGGAAACACCGTTTTAATCGTCTCACTAACTGGGCCAGACTTAAGAATCTAAATAGATTTTAACCGAGACAAACAAAAAAGGGGTAAAGACCACTCAATAAATGAAATTACCTAACGATTTTTTTGAAGTATTTGAGAGTTATCTAACTTGAGTTATGAGTACGAATGGTTTCTTTTTCATTTTCAGGAACGAAGAAGAAAAAAAAGACTAAAATCATAGTCTAATTGATTTGAGGAAACTTTTGTCATTTATGTCATTTATTAGAATTCCATACCATAGATAAAACTTCAAATCCAATTCTTTTTTCTCGAGCCGTACGAGGAGAAAACTTCCTATACGTTTCTAGGGGGGGTGTATTGTTCATCTACATCTATCTCAATGAGTCGTCTATCGAATCGTTGCAATTGATGTTCGATCCCGAAGAGAAGGAAAAGATCTTCAGAAAGTCGGTTTTTATGATCCGATAAAGAATCAAACTTATTTAAACGTTCCTGCTATTCTATATTTCCTTGAAAAGGGTGCTCAACCTACAGGAACTGTTCAAGATATTTTTAAAAGGGTGGGGGTTTTTAAGGAATTTCATCCTAATCAAATGAAATTCAATTAAGGAAATACAAGAAGGGGGGGTAGTGATTTGTATATAACTTTGGATAACCTTTCTCTACTCTTTTTTATTTACCCCCTTCCCGCTCTATTCGTATCTATTTATCATTGTTTCGATAGAATCCTGTGTTCTATAATGACAAAACCTTATTTTCTTGATCCTAGCAAATTTGGGCATTCCCGCCAACTTGATGGTTTTTATTTTTAATTTAACTAAGAAAAAAGATAAAAAAAAATCAATTGAATTTTTTTCTATTCTATACTTTTCGTAACATTTATATTGATATATTGACAACAATGTATCGAACAAATATAATCCATCGTGATAAGTGAAATTGGATTTTGTTATTTGGTTTGTTTGGTTTTTTACTTTATTTCATTCAAACGACAGGTTCTTTCATACACGAGCTTTTTTTGATTGATTGAAAGATCTGTCTATAAATTTGGCTATTCTATAAATTTTGTTATTTATCTATATTTCTATATTTTAATTTTATTTTTTCTTTTTGTTTTCCTTTTATTTATCTAATTTTATCTGAAAATTGCTTCTATTTTCATCTGATCTATTCATTTTTTTATGTTCCGAATTCATTAGAAAATATGTTTTTTCGATTTGTTAGCTTAATAGTTTAATTGGTTCATCTAATTTCTTTGTTTAATTTATTTTCATTCCGATTGTATTTATACACTTCTTTTTTTATTATACATATATTTTCTATTCTATAGATTATCTTCTTTAGTTGGTTTCTTCTTTTCGGGTTGCTAACTCAACGGTAGAGTACTCGGCTTTTAAGTGCGGCTAGGATCTTTTACACATTTGGATGAAGCAAAGGATTCGTCCATACCATCGGTAAAGTTTGGAAGACCACGACTGATCCTGAAACTGAAAGGGAATGAATGGAAAAAATAGCATGTCGTATTGACGGAGAGTTCTGACAATATTTCATTCTTACCGAGTCGGGACAAAAACCCGCTTGAAGTCTTGGAATAGAACAAAATAAAGTTGGGTCGAATGAATAAATGGATAGGGCCCTGCGGCTTCAATTAATTATAAGGAAAGACAAAGCAACGAGCTTCTGTTCTAAATTTGAATTATTTCCTGGTCTAATTAGATGTTAAAAATATATTAGTTCCAATGCAGGAAGGGTCTCTCCACCCCTTGGGTGGATTCTCGATTTTTTCAATGAATCCTAACTATTTTAATTCTCCATTATGAGGAGATGTGTGTGTAAAAGAAGCAGTATATTGATAAATAAAGTTTTTCCGAAATCAAAAGAGCGATTAGGTTGAAAAAATAAAAGATTTCTAACCATCTTCTTATCCTATAATCTTATCCAAAAATGGAAAAAAGAAGGAATAGAGAATCTGTTGATAAGTTTACCTGTTTCCGAGGTATCTATTCTTACTAGACTACCTTGTTTTGACTGTATCGCACTATGTATCATTTGATAACCCCAAAATCGTCTATCTTGGATTCAAATCGAATTTCAAATGGAAGAAATCCAAAGATATTTACGATCTCAACAACCCAGCTTTCTATATCCACTTATCTTTCAGGAGTATATTTATGCACTTGTTCATGACCTAAACCGGGCCATTTTGTTGGAAAATCCGGGTTATGAGAATAAATCCAGTTTCCTTATTGTGAAACGGTTAATTACTCGCATGTATCAACAGAATCATTTGATTATTTCTGCTAATGATTCTAACCAAAATCGATTTTTTGGGCGCAACAAGAATTTGTATTCTAAAATGATATCAGAGGGATTTTCCGTTATTATGGAAATTCCGTTTTCTATACGATTAATATCTTCTGAAGAACGGAAGGGGATATTAAAATCTCCTAATTTACGATCAATTCATTCAATATTTCCTTTCTTAGAGGACAATTTTTCACATTTGAATTTTGTGTTAGATATACTAATACCCCACCCCGTTCATCTGGAAATTTTGGTTCAAACCCTTCGCTATTGGGTAAAAGATGCCCCTTCTTTGCACTTATTACGATTTTTTCTCCGCGAGTATTGGAATTGGAATAATCTTATTGCTACAAAGAACCCCAGTTTTTCTTTTTTAACAAAAAGAAATCAAAGATTCTTCTTCTTCTTATATAATTTTTATGTATGTGAATACGAA